TAAAATTTTTAATTAATATTATTAAACATTTTTTATTTTAATATTCAAACCAAGAAGTTCTAATTGGTCAAATAATTAATTTGTTAGTAAAAGTAAATCCTTAATTATTTAAGTAAATGTAAAATGTTGAAGTCTCTGAAGTAGGAATCAAAAAAAATTCTACTTTCATTTACAGTTAAGTTATTTATAATATATATAATAAAGATAAAAAAATTAGACTAAAAAATAGTATGAATCAGAAGATCTACTAAAAATCTAATAAACAATCTAATAAAAAAATAAGTAATACAAAAAACTAGGAACTAGTTATTTTAATAAGTTTATTCAGTAGTTTATTCATAATTATTAACTGGTTTTACGAAAAATTATTTGATTGTCTTCCGTTCCAAACGAAAAACAAAAAAACATAGAAAAATATTCTTTTTTTTTTTATAGTTATATATTTTATATAGTTTATAGAAAAAAAGGATATGATACCTCTTACTTTACTTTACTTTACTTTACTACTTTACCATAACATAGAATAAAAAAAAATCACTAAAATGTCTCAAATTATGGATTCTTTAAACAAATTAATTTATGGGATTAAATTATGGATATCATTTCAATTTGAAAATTGGAAATTCGATTTATTTAGATTTTCGAAAAAAAAAAGAAAAAATTCAAGCTTTTCAATTAAGATTTGCTAACTTAAATTTTTCGATGTGGCTTAATATGCACATGTAAATTAAATGAAATACAGCAAAAATATACAAAATATATAGAGATCTTAAGTATAAGTAGAAATTTTGATTAATTATTTAATTTTTATTAAATTTATTCATCAATTTCGCACGAAGTATTTTAAATTATAAATAAATATTATACTCCATAGAAAATTTTGTTTCTCCTAATTGAATATTTTAGGGAATTATTTAATATATATATATATATATATATTTCATATATTTTTAGTTAGATTATGCTTTTCTATAATGAAAAATTTGACTAAAAGGCCCTGTATGGTATAGAATCTAAAAAATACATGGATAATTAATTATTTAATATATATATATATATATATATTTCATATATTTTTAGTTAGATTATGCTTTTCTATAATGAAAAATTTGACTAAAAGGCCCTGTATGGTATAGAATCTAAAAAATACATGGATAATTAATTATATAGTAAACAAAGATTCGTTTGACCAATAGATGTTTTTCACATCCAACTACAACAATGAGTAATCCATTTTAAATGGCAGTTCCAAAAAAACGTACTTCTATTTCCAAAAAGCATATTCGTAAAAATTTTTGGAAAAAAAAGGGATATTGGGCAGCGTTAAAAGCTTTTTCAATAGCAAAATCTCTTTATTCCGGGAATTCAACTTTGTTTATAGAAAAAAAAAATAAAAAAAATCTTCGTCGAATACGAACAATCGAAATACGAACAATAGAAGTCGGTCTAACCCAAAAAAATCTTATAACAAATTGGAACGATGATGCATCTTATAGTAAACAAAGTAAAACGATTCTACTATAGTAGGAATCAAAAAATTTGAAACAAAAAAAAAGGAGTTTTATATGATTTATCCGTCTTTTCTACTAGGCAATTCCGCATCTCTAGCTATGAAGCTAATGAATTCGGTCGTTGTGGTCGGACTCTATTATGGATTTCTGACCACATTATCCATAGGCCCTTCTTATCTCTTACTTCTCCAAGCTCATTTTCAGGTTATAGAAGAAGGAGAAGAAGAAGCAATCGAGAAGGAGGTAGCCGCATCAACTGGTTTTATGATAGGACAGCTCCTGATGTTCATATCGATCTATTATAGGCCTCCGCGTCTAGTATTGAGTAGGCCTCGTACAATAACTTTCATAACTGTACCTTATCTTTACCTTCATTACATGTGGTACAGTTACGAAGACTTTTTTGTTGATGAAAAATCTACTCGCAAAAATTCAATGCGTACGCGTAATCTCAGCATTCAATGTATATTCCTGAATAATCTCTTTTTTCAATTATTGAGCCATTTCTTTTTTTTCCCAAGTACAATGTTTTTCAGATTACTCAACGTTTATATGTTTCGATACAACAACAAGATATTATTTTTAACAAGTAGTTTTGTTGGTTGGTTAATTGGTCACATTTTATTCATGAAATCGGTTAGATTCGTATTAGTATGGATACAGCAAAATTATTTGGTTAGATCGGCTAAGCCTTTTAGACCTAAAAAGTACCTTTTCTATGTGTTTCGATTTTATCAGAATTTGATCTTCGATTTGAGAAATTCTTTTGGTCTAATCGGTGGTATTCTCGTATTTTTTACATGTCTACTCATTTTTAACAAAATGCCGTTACCTATTTTGACTTATAAACCGAAAGAAGCCGAAGTGGAAATAGATCGAAAAAAAGCTGAAGAATATTTTTATAGAATAGGCCTAGCGAAAGAAGGGGAATTTACCAAGGAAGAGCCTTCTCCTCCCCTTTTTAAAGTTTTTAAAGAAGCATTCTATAAAAAAATCCCAACTTCTGATCAAAATGATGGAAAAAAAAGAATTTCTTTTTCACATCCACCTAGTTTAGCCGCTTTCTCGGGAATGATACAAAAAAAGACTTCTTTGTCTACAACAGAAAAATTATCATCTGATGAACTGTACAATTATGGGATTCGTACCAATGAACAAAAAAAGAACAGCTTAAGCACTGAATTTTCTAAAGAAATTGCAGTTTTAGACAGAAAAGGGCTTAAAGAGATAAATGTATTGGAACAAAAAACTCGATTAGCCGATAAAAAAAAAGATAAAATACAATATTTCCAAAAAACATCTGATCCCCTCTTAAGGGGATCCTCTCGGGGACACCCCAAAAAGCCACCTGCACCCACACCCTTCAAAAGATTAACTGACCTCTTCTTTCTTCCACCCGAAGCTCAACTTATAAAAAATAATGAAAGGTACCTAGAAAAATGTAGACCCGACGCGATAATTATAGCAGAATTTAGGTATTTCATGTCTTTTATAAACGATTCCTTGGCTCAAAGTAAAGGGTTTCATCAAAATTTTATTGAAAGGGAGGGAAAAATAAAAGAAATCGAGAAAAAAACTCTTTTCTGGCCATCCAGTCTACTAAAAAATATACAACAATTACGGAAACAAGAAAAAGATGCGGTGTTAGTGGAGGCTGATATTGCCGGACTGCCATGCAGGCGTGCAACTGTTTTGCTTTCTGGAGGGGAGAGTGACACAGATGAAAAAGAATCCAAAAAATTACATTTCAAACGTTATGTACCAAGATCACAATTTCGTCGAGAATTGATCAAAGGTTCCATGCGTGTTCAAAAATGTAAAACGAGTGTTTGGTCAATATATCTAGAAAAACCACATTCCAGATTTTTTACAAACAGAATAGATTCTTTGTTTTATACTTTTCTTAAGTATTGCGAGTTTATTAGAGGAATTTTTCTAGAGTATACGGGAAAAATCTCAGAATTTGAACGTTTGGTTTATTACTCTTCTTTCGAAGATGTCCTTCTTACTATAGAAGAATTGGAAAACGAACCGACCGAAAGGGAAAAAATAGACGAACAAATAATGGAGGCCGAAAGAGCCTGGGAGGAGGAGTATACGTACGGTCAACCACTAAGGGCTGCGCTTCTAGGCGCCCAGGCAATTCTTAGAAAATATATTATATTCCCTTTATTGATAGTAGCGAAAAATATTGGCCGTATGTTATTATTGCAACGGCCTGAGTGGTCGCAAGATTTCAAAGAGTGGAAGAACGAAGTATATATAAAATGTACCTATAACGGTATTCCATTCTCAACCGAAAAACTTCCTGAATACTGGTCAGAAGACGGTTTCCAGATAATGGCAGTCTCTCCTTTCCGCCTAAAACCTTGGCACGACGGATATAGGCCTTTTGATCGAGACCCTTATCAAGTTGTTAATAAATTTGATAGTTATGATGAAGTTGGTCCTACAGAAAAAAAAGGGTCTTTTAATAATATTAAGCAATCATGTAAAAAGATAAGATTTGATGAGCGAGCGCGCCAAGTATTTGCGCGAATACGCTACTTATTTGAGCGAGCACGTCAAAGAGCGTATCCATTTCGTAAAAAGTATAATATTAAGAAATTACGCAAAAATAAACTTCGGGAATCATATAAAAAACATCAGGAATTATATAAAAAGGGATTATATATAAAACTTTGGGAATCATATAAAAAACTTTGGGAATTACATAAAAAACTTTGGGAATTACATAAAGGGGAATTATATGATAAATTTCAGGAATTATATAATAAATTTCAGGAATTATATAAAATACTTCAGGAATTATATAATGAATTTCAGGAATTCGATAATAAATCTAAGGAAGCATCTAAAAAACTTCGGGAATTATATAAAAAAATAGAAAAAAAAAGCTGAAAAAAAAAGCTGAAGAAAAAGCTGAAGAAAAAGATATTGAATTGCCGTCGTATAAGCCTCCTAGACATTCGTATCCTTCACTTAAGCTTCGTACTCGTATGTATACCGGAGATGGGTATACGTTTTATAGAACTTGGCGTAATGCTAATATGAGAAGGCAGACGGGTGGAGGTACCCCTGCTCTTCCTCCGTTGCCGGAGGAGGAGCCTCCTACATCTTTATCAAAATTTTTACAAAAAGGAATATTAATTATTGAAGGATATCCAGCGTCTATGTCTATAAATAATGGGAATTTTCTTATGTATCAAATGATAGGTATTTCACGGGCTCATAGGAGTAGACACAAAATTAATCAAAAAATATACAGATACATAGACAAAAACAATTCTGATTTGCTTATTCTTGAAAATATTTTATTACCTAGACGTCGTCGAGAATTGAGAATTCTAACTTGTTTCAACCCAAGGAATAATAAAGTTGTGGATAAAAACCCAGTATTTTACAATGGGAATAGGGTAAAAAACGGTAGTCAATTTTTTGATAAAAGCAAAGATCTTGATCGAGATAAAAAGAAACTTATCAAATTCAAATCCTTTCTTTGGCCGAATTATCGATTAGAAGATTTAGCTTGTATGAATCGTTATTGTATCCATACTAATAACGGCAGTCGTTTTAGTATGTTAAGAATACGTATGTATCCACGATTAAAAACTCATTTATGATACATTTATCTTATATATTCCTTATCGTCTAGTAGATAAATAGATGCGCACGCGCCTTGTCTTAGCGTCCAATTTCGATACATGATACTAATTCGATAACGTATCAATTAGATCCAGAAATGAATCAACAGAATTTTCTTTATTCATTTTATCAAAATGAATAAAGAAAATTCTGATTATTATGTGTACCAGATAAAAATAGCTGGCATTATTATTACTGATCGGCAAAATTCCATATTTGGTAAAAAAAAAAAGAAGTTTTAAATTTTATGACAAAAAAATCATTCATATCTGTTATTTCGCATGAAGAAAAAGAAGAAAACAGGGGGTCCGTTGAATTTCAAGTATTCCGTTTTAGCAATAAGATAGGAAGACTTACTTCACATTTGGAATTGCACAAAAAAGACTATTCATCTCAGAGAGGTCTACGAAAAATTCTAGGAAAACGGCAACGACTACTGGCTTATTTGTTAAAAAAAGATGGAGTACGCTATAAAGAATTAATCAGTCAATTGAACATTCGAAAGCTAAAATAAAAACACGTTAATTTGAAGAGTCGTTTTGAATTATTTGATTTATTAGATCTTGAATTTTGATGAACTTCTTTTTGTTTTCAGCAATTCATGGAAAACTGAATAATGAATCGGGGAAAACCTATGGCTGTACCAACTACAAGAAAAGACCTCATGATAGTCAATATGGGTCCTCACCATCCATCCATGCATGGCGTTCTCCGACTTATCCTTACTTTAGACGGTGAAGATGTTATTGACTGTGAACCAATATTGGGTTATTTACACAGAGGGATGGAAAAAATTGCGGAAAACCGAACAATTATACAATATCTGCCTTATGTAACACGTTGGGATTATTTAGCCACTATGTTCACCGAAGCAATAACGGTAAATGGGCCAGAACAATTGGGAAATATTCAAGTACCTAAGAGGGCTAGCTATATCAGAGTGATTATGCTGGAGTTAAGTCGTATAGCTTCTCATTTGTTATGGCTCGGCCCTTTTATGGCAGATATTGGCGCGCAGACCCCCTTCTTCTATATTTTCAGAGAAAGAGAATTGGTATATGATTTATTCGAAGCTGCCACCGGTATGAGAATGATGCATAATTATTTTCGTATCGGCGGAGTAGCTGCCGACCTACCTTATGGATGGATAGATAAATGTTTAGATTTTTGTGATTATTTTTTAACAGGGATTGCTGAATACCAAAAACTTATTACACGAAATCCTATTTTTTTAGAACGAGTTGAAGGAGTGGGCATTATTGGTGGAGAAGAGGCAATAAATTGGGGTTTATCGGGACCAATGCTACGAGCTTCCGGAATACAATGGGATCTTCGTAAAGTTGATCATTATGAGTGTTACGACGAATTTGATTGGGAAGTCCAATGGCAAAAAGAAGGAGATTCATTAGCTCGTTATTTAATACGAATCGGTGAAATGGCAGAATCCATCAAAATTATTCAACAGGCTCTAGAAGGAATTCCAGGGGGTCCCTATGAGAATTTAGAAATCCGACGCTTTAATAGAATAAAATATCCTGAATGGAATGATTTTGAATATCGATTCATTAGTAAAAAGCCATCCCCTGCTTTTGAATTGTCGAAACAAGAACTTTATGTAAGAGTCGAAGCCCCAAAGGGGGAATTGGGAATATTTTTGATAGGAGACCAGAGTGTTTTTCCTTGGAGATGGAAAATTCGTTCCCCGGGTTTTATCAATTTGCAAATTCTTCCTCAGTTAGTTAAAAAAATGAAATTGGCTGATATTATGACGATACTAGGTAGCATAGATATTATTATGGGAGAAGTTGATCGTTGAAATGATAATTGATACAACAGAAGTACAAGCTATCAAGTCTTTTTCCAGATTAGAATCCTTAAAAGAGGTTTATGAAACTATATGGATGCTTGTCCCTATTTTGATTCTCATATTGGGAATCACAACAGGTGTACTAGTAATTGTGTGGTTAGAAAGAGAAATATCCGCAGGTATACAACAACGTATTGGACCTGAATACGCCGGCCCTTTGGGAATTCTTCAAGCTCTAGCAGACGGGATAAAATTACTTTTGAAAGAGAACCTTCTTCCATCTAGGGGGGATACACGTTTATTTAGTATCGGACCCTCTATAGCAGTCATATCAATTCTACTAAGTTATTCAGTAATTCCTTTTGGCTATCGCCTTATTCTAGCCGATCTCAGTATTGGTGTTTTTTTATGGATTGCCGTTTCAAGTATTGCTCCAATTGGACTTCTTATGTCAGGATATGGATCAAATAATAAATATTCCTTTTTAGGTGGTCTACGGGCTGCTGCTCAATCAATTAGTTATGAAATACCATTAACTCTATGTGTGTTATCAACATCTCTACGTGTGATTCGTTGAGACATAAGTCTTCCTCCATTTCTTTTTAGGTTTCTAAGAATAAAAATTAAACGTATTAAATAGATATATCTTTCTTTCTTTTTTTATTCACTAGCCCGGATTGCTAAACTAAACTAGATAGTTAGATGAGTGAAAGAAAACAGCTTCGAAATTCGCAGTAAAAAAATTGAATCTCATTTCCTATGTACAAGGGTTAAACGAAAATAAACATAAGCAGTCAAGACTCTTTACCCCAAGATTGGTTAATAAGTCATCATGTCTTGAAGCGGGTTGAAAAGAACAACTCTATGGAGCTTTTACTATCTTTTGTATGTATTCCCATACATGAATTACCATAGAGATTGAGAAAAAATGAGTGGATGATTAGGAACACAAAAGTACACAAAGGATTCGTAATAGAGATTATGTAAGTTATTCGAAGAGACTTTTATACATAAAAGAAATACTAATTAGGGCTTTAAATTTGTAGAAACGATCAAGTAGTACTCCCAAAAATGAAATTCCGATCCAGAGTATGATCCTATCCACCGATTATATGAATAACTATCAGTAACGAAGTAATCCTTTACCCTTTCTTTCTTTTATTTAGGTTTAATATAAAAGTAAAGTAAAGGAACGAAAAGAAAGTATGGAATTGCAAAAAAAATATTTTTTATCTGATATCCATATTAATGGAAATGAAATTTTTGTCATGTCATAAATAATGAATGTTTAATTCTTTTTTTTTCGGAATCGAAAAAAAAAGTGAACTATTTATTGATATTGGTAATAAAGAGTATTTTTTTTGAAGGATCTAAGTTATTACTCAATAAAAAAATTGAAATTCTTAAACTTAAAGTAAGGGATAAGATCAATTCCGAAGCACTTTTTTTATAGTATAGCAGACAGAATTCCATTAGTCTAATTCAGGAACTTTCGATTGATTTTAACTTTATCTATCCTACAAGTATATCAAGATTAAATAAAGAATATCTAATCAGTCCCTAGATTTATTTATGGCTCTCGAGGAGCCGTATGAGGTGAAAATCTCATGTACGGTTCTGGAATAGCGATGATAAGAGTGATCTTATCATCGACTATGATTATCTAACAGTTCAAGTACAGTTGATATAGTTGAGGCGCAGTCAAAATATGGTTTTTGGGGATGGAATTTGTGGCGGCAACCTATAGGGTTTATTGTTTTTATAATTTCTTCTCTAGCCGAATGCGAGAGATTGCCTTTTGATTTACCAGAAGCAGAAGAAGAATTAGTAGCAGGTTATCAAACCGAATATTCGGGTATCAAATTTGGTTTATTTTATGTTGCTTCCTATTTAAATCTACTAGTCTCTTCACTATTTGTAACAGTTCTTTACTTGGGTGGTTGGAATCTCTCTATTCCATACATATTGATTCCTGAGTTTTTGGAAATAAATAAAGCGTATGGAGTCTTTGGAACAACAATTGGTATTTTCATTACATTAGCGAAAACTTTTTTGTTCTTGTTCATTCCTATCACAACAAGGTGGACTTTACCTAGACTGAGAATGGACCAATTATTAAATCTTGGATGGAAATTTCTTTTACCTATTTCTTTAGGTAATCTATTATTAACAACTTCTTCCCAACTCCTTTCATTATAAATTTATATAAAAAAATCGAATAGAATATTTGATATTCACTATAATTCAAATTCAAATATTCAAATTCAATTCACAACTTGTATCAAACAAGAGAAAGAAACAAAATCCAATTTATTATTGATATTTACTATATGTTCCCTATGGTAACTGGGTTCATCAATTATGGTCAACAAGCAGTACGGGCGGCAAGGTACATTGGTCAAAGTTTTATGATTACCCTATCTCATGCCAACCGTTTACCCGTAACTATTCAATACCCTTATGAAAAATTGATCACATCGGAGCGTTTTCGTGGTCGAATACACTTTGAATTTGATAAATGCATTGCTTGTGAAGTATGTGTTCGTGTATGTCCTATAGATCTACCTGCTGTTGATTGGAAATTGGAAACGGATATTCGAAAGAAACGATTGTTTAATTACAGCATTGATTTCGGAATCTGTATATTTTGTGGTAATTGTGTTGAGTATTGCCCAACAAATTGTTTATCAATGACTGAAGAATATGAGCTTTCTACTTATGATCGTCACGAATTAAATTATAATCAAATTGCTCTGGGTCGTTTACCAATATCAATAACGGATGATTACACAATTCGAACAATTTTGAATTCGCCTCAAACAAAAGAGAAATCTCATAACAAATGAGAAATCTTGTGATGGAAGAAATTACTAAGGTTCTTTTATTTAATTTTAAATTTAAATTCAAAAAGTTGATTTTTTTATTTTGGTCAAAAATTACAAACCCCGACTATTCTATTCACTATTCTATTGATTGATGAAAATCACAACTTAATTTGTATTGAAAATCTGTTTACTGTAATGATTTCCAATAGTTTTAGTTTCGAACGACTCTTTCAGATAAAAAAAGAATGCGATGGGTCCAATAACTTTAATATGTATATCAAATTAGGATTTCATTTAATTAGCAATAATTAGTAGCGCATGAACTTCTTTTTTCCTGTCCAAGTCAATAAGATCATGAAAAATTCCTATTTTTTTATCTCTTATTTTACATATAATGGATTTAACTGGAGCAATACATGATTTTCTTTTAGTCTTTCTGGGGTCAGGTCTTATATTAGGGGGTCTCGGAGTGGTATTATTTACCAATCCTATTTTTTCTGCCTTTTCACTGGGATTGGTTCTTGTTTGTATATCTTTATTTTATATTCTAGCAAACTCGCATTTTGTAGCTTCTGCACAACTCCTTATTTATGTAGGAGCTATAAATGTTTTAATAATATTTGCTGTAATGTTCATGAGTGGGCCAGAATATGGCAAAGATTTTCATCTTTGGACTGTTGGGGATGGGGCTATTTCGTTGGTTTGTACAAGTCTTTTTGTTTCATTAATTATTACTATTCTAAATACGTCATGGTATGGGATTATTTGGACTACAAGATTAAACCAGATTCTAGAACAAGATTTGATAAATACTAGTCAACAAATTGGAATTCATTTATCAACAGATTTTTTTCTTCCATTTGAACTCATTTCAATAATTCTTTTAGTTGCTTTAATAGGTGCAATTTCTGTGGCTCGCCAATAAGTCAATAATTTATTTTTAAAACTAGCAATCCAAATAAAAATGAAATTTTATCCTATTCATTTCCATTCAATTTTATTCGAATTGATGCATAAAACGGAAATACTTTATAGATAGTTAGATTTATTAACAAACAAACTATTTTTTTATTCATCGATTTGAACGTTTCGTTTCGGAAAAAAAAAATATTGCATTGAATTAACTCCTCCAATCTGGACGATTGACTAAAAATGAGCTATTATGATTTAAAAGAAGCCGCTATGGTGAAATTGGTAGACACGCTGCTCTTAGGAAGCAGTGCGAGAGCATCTCGGTTCGAGTCCGAGTAGCGGCATGCCATCGTACAAATTAACAAAAGGATTCAATAGTTCTATAATGAATAATGAAATTCATTTCATTTATTATTTCCATTTACTAATTTGCAATTGAAGGATTTCTTTTTTTTTTATGATATTTTCGACTTTAGAGCATATTTTAACTCATATTTCCTTTTCAATGGTTTCCATTGTAATTATACTTCAGTTGATAACTTTATTAGTCAATGAGATAGTAGGACTATATAATTCATTTGAAAGGGGCATGATAATTACTTTTTTCTGTCTAACAGGGTTATTAGTTACTCGTTGGATTTATTGGAAACATTTCCCATTAAGTGATCTATATGAATCATTAATCTTCCTTTCTTGGAGTTTCTACATTATTCATATGATTCTTTATTTTAAAAAACAGAAAAAAAATCTAAGTGCAATAACCGCGCCAAGTGCTATTTTTACCCAAGGGTTTGCTACTTCGGGACTCTTAACGGAAATGCATCGATCCGCAATATTAGTACCCTCCCTCCAATCTCATTGGTTAATGATGCATGTAAGTATGATGGTCTTGGGTTATGCAGCTCTTTTATGCGGATCATTATTATCAATAACACTTTTAATCATTACATTTCAAAAAGAAATAAAAAAAGATATAATAAGGATTTTTGATAAAAGAAAACATTTATTAAATGATTCATCTTTCTTCGGTGAGATTCAATACATGAATGAAAAAGGCAATATTTTACAAAGCACTTCTCCCCTTTCGGTTCGGAATTATTACAAGTCTCAGTTGATTGAACAACTGGATTTTTGGGGTTATCGTGTTATTAGTCTAGGATTTTTCTTTTTAACCACAGGTATTCTTTCAGGAGCAGTATGGGCCAATGAGGCATGGGGATCATATTGGAATTGGGACCCAAAGGAAACTTGGGCATTTATTACTTGGACCCTATTTGCTATTTATTTACATGTTAGAACAAATAAAAATTTGCAGAGTGCCGATTCTGCAATTGTGGCTTTTATAGGCTTTCTTATAATTTGGATATGTTATTTTGGGGTCAATCTATTAGGAATAGGGCTACATAGTTATGGTTCATTTACATTAACACTTAATTAAATTGAAGAAAGGGACTTGCGAATCTAAACATAGGACAAGGCCTAAGCAAGTTTCTTATAAACATTTAAAGAAAGTTTTAAATGGTTCTCGCAAACGTCAAACATGACTGATTATAATTTCAATTCGGTCTGGCCTTTCTTCTTCTTGACTTTATGTAAAGAAGAAGAAAGACTTTTTTTTTTCATTTTTTTTCTTTTATTTAATGAAATGAAAGGAAAGCTATCTATAAAAAAAATTGGATAGAACAGCTTCCGCCTTCTCCACTGATAGTGAGAGAGCGAAATCCGGGTAAACGCCAATACCTATTACTGGTAGAAAGATAGAAGTCGAAACAAATAACTCGCGCGGTCCAGAATCAAAAAAATAAGAGTTTGGAATATTAAATAACTTATATCCATAGAACATTTGACGTGACATAGATAATGAATAAATAGGAGTTAATATCATTCCAATTGCCATTCCAAAAAAAATTAGTATTTTGGGTAGTAAAAGATATTTTTGGCTGGTAATTATTCCACAAAATACTATTAATTCTGCAATGAAACCACTCATGCCCGGTAACGCAAGGGATGCCAGCGAAAAGCTACTGAAAAGTGTGAATATTTTTGGCATTGGAATAGCTATTCCGCCCATTTCGTCGAGATAAACAAGACATATTCTATCGTAACTAGTTCCCGCTAAGAAAAAAAGTGCAGCACCAATAAAGCCATGAGAGATTATTTGTAAAATGGCTCCATTAAGTCCCGTATCGGTTATAGAACTAATTCCTATAATTATGAAACCCATGTGAGATACAGAGGAATAGGCTATTCTTTTTTTTAAATTACGTTGCCCAAGAGATGTTGAAGCTGCATAGATTATTTGTATTGTGCCTATTATTATCAACCAGGGAGAAAATTTAAAATGAGCATGAGGTAATAGTTCCATATTGATACGAACCAATCCATACGCTCCCATTTTTAATAAGATTCCGGCTAGAAGCATACAAGTACTGTAATGTGCTTCTCCATGGGTATCTGACAACCATGTATGTAAAGGAATAATCGATAATTTTACAGCAAAAGCAATAAAAAATCCAATATAGAATATAATTTCTAATGCCAGAGGATACGATTGATTAACTAATGTTTCAAAATTTAATGTTGGTTCATTGGAACCATATAAACCAACACCCAGAGCTCCCAGCAATAGGAAAATGGAACCCCCTGCGGTATACAAAATAAACTTAGTAGCTGAATAGAGACGTTTCTTTCCCCCCCACATAGATAAAAGTAGATAAACAGGAATTAATTCTAATTCCCACATTATGAAAAAAAGTAAAAGGTCTCGGGACGAAAACGATCCTATTTGGCCACTGTACATTGCTAACATCATGAAATAGAATAATCGAGAATTTCGAGTAACCGGCCAAGCCGCTAACGTAGCTAAAGTAGTGATGAATCCCGTCAGTAAAATGGGCCCTATCGAAAGTCCATCTATTCCTAATCTCCAGTGAAAATCAAAAAAATTGATCCATTTATAATCTTCTGCCAGTTGGATTAATGGATCGTCTGGTTGGAAATGATAACAGAATGCGTAGGTTGTTATAAGGAGCTCTAGCATTGAAATACATACTGTATACCACCGGATAACCTTATTTCCTCTATGAGGAAGAAAGAAAATTAAAGAACCTGCAAATAGGGGCAAAACTACAATTGTAGTTAACCAAGGAAAATAATTCATGGTAAAGACAAGATACACTTGATCCAAAAAAAACCCGTACCCTAACTATAGTTAGGGTACGGGTTTTTGTCGGTAAAAAAAATCCAAATAGAATGGATTCAAGTGGAGTTTTCTGAAACGTATCAATAAGCTAGACCCATACTGCGAGTTGTTTCAGGCCCTAGATAAACTCGAACACTTAAAAAATCGGTTGGACAGGCAGACTCACATCTCTTACAACCAACACAGTCCTCTGTTCTCGGAGCAGAGGCTATTTGTTTAGCCTTACATCCATCCCAAGGTATCATTTCTAATACATCCGTAGGACAAGCTCGTACGCATTGAGTACACCCTATACATGTATCATAAATCTTTACTGAATGTGACATTGAATCTATAATTTTTTTTTTAACTTCATTAAATTTCGATCTAGTTCTAGTTAAAGTAAATGAATCAAATATTCAAATACCAGACGAATCAATGATTTACCAGAATTTTTGAATTAATCTACTTCTGGATTGGATCGGCTTATTAGAAAATAAATAAAAAAAAAAGAGGTCCAAAATACTTTATATTTATTACATTTTTGAAAGTATGATTATACCTTAAGGTACCATACTTAGTAATGTAATTTGAATTGATGACTATTAAAATTATAATTTCTATAATTCTAATATATCTATAATCCGAATATAATAGAATTAAAAAAAAAACAACTACTTATTCAATAAATTCGATTGATCGATACGAGTTGATTTTCTGTTACAATAAATTGAGGAAACAATAGCCAGTCCAATAGCAGCTTCAGCGGCTGCGATAGCTATAACAAAAATTGCGAAAATGTTTCCTTTTAATTGGCGACTATCAAAAAAATCAGAAAATGTTACAAAATTTAGATTAACTGCATTCAATAGAAGTTCAAGACACATAAGAGCCCGAACCAAATTTCGGCTCGTGGATAGTCCGTAGATTCCTATAGAAAATAAATAGGCACTCAAAACAAGTACATGTTCGAGCATCATTAACCAACTCCTTATCAATCTCGATTCTTTTCAATATGAACAATAATTTAACCGATTTTATTGACTAGAATATAAGAAGTTCGAATAGAGGAGTTTAATTTAATTTAAGAATAAAAAAATAGTTTGTTTGTTAATAAATCTAACTATCTATAAAGTATTTCCGTTTTATGCATCAATTCGAATAAAATTGAATGGAAATGAATAGGATAAAATTTCATTTTTATTTGGATTGCTAGTTTTAAAAATAAATTATTGACTTATTGGCGAGCCACAGAAATTGCACCTATTAAAGCAACTAAAAGAATTATTGAAATGAGTTCAAATGGAAGAAAAAAATCTGTTGATAAATGAATTCCAATTTGTTGACTAGTATTTATCAAATCTTGTTCTAGAATCTGGTTTAATCTTGTAGTCCAAATAATCCCATACCATGACGTATTTAGAATAGTAATAATTAATGAAACAAAAAGACTTGTACAAACCAACGAAATAGCCCCATCCCCAACAGTCCAAAGATGAAAATCTTTGCCATATTCTGGCCCACTCATGAACATTACAGCAAATATTATTAAAACATTTATAGCTCCTACATAAATAAGGAGTTGTGCAGAAGCTACAAAATGCGAGTTTGCTAGAATATAAAATAAAGATATACAAACAAGAACCAATCCCAGTGAAAAGGCAGAAAAAATAGGATTGGTAAATAATACCACTCCGAGACCCCCTAATATAAGACCTGACCCCAGAAAGACTAAAAGAAAATCATGTATTGCTCCAGTTAAATCCATTATATGTAAAATAAGAGATAAAAAAATAGGAATTTTTCATGATCTTATTGACTTGGACAGGAAAAAAGAAGTTCATGCGCTACTAATTATTGCTAATTAAATGAAATCCTAATTTGATATACATATTAAAGTTATTGGACCCATCGCATTCTTTTTTTATCTGAAAGAGTCGTTCGAAACTAAAACTATTGGAAATCATTACAGTAAACAGATTTTCAATACAAATTAAGTTGTGATTTTCATCAATCAATAGAATAGTGAATAGAATAGTCGGGGTTTGTAATTTTTGACCAAAATAAAAAAATCAACTTTTTGAATTTAAATTTAAAATTAAATAAAAGAACCTTAGTAATTTCTTCCATCACAAGATTTCTCATTTGTTATGAGATTTCTCTTTTGTTTGAGGCGAATTCAAAATTGTTCGAATTGTGTAATCATCCGTTATTGATATTGGTAAACGACCCAGAGCAATTTGATTATAATTTAATTCGTGACGATCATAAGTAGAAAGCTCATATTCTTCAGTCATTGATAAACAATTTGTTGGGCAATACTCAACACAATTACCACAAAATATACAGATTCCGAAATCAATGCTGTAATTAAACAATCGTTTCTTTCGAATATCCGTTTCCAATTTCCAATCAACAGCAGGTAGATCTATAGGACATACACGAACACATACTTCACAAGCAATGCATTTATCAAATTCAAAGTGTATTCGACCACGAAAACGCTCCGATGTGATCAATTTTTCATAAGGGTATTGAATAGTTACGGGTAAACGGTTGGCATGAGATAGGGTAATCATAAAACTTTGACCAATGTACCTTGCCGCCCGTACTGCTTGTTGACCATAATTGATGAACCCAGTTACCATAGGGAACATATAGTAAATATCAATAATAAATTGGATTTTGTTTCTTTCTCTTGTTTGATACAAGTTGTGAATTGAATTTGAATATTTGAATTTGAATTATAGTGAATATCAAATATTCTATTCGATTTTTTTATATAAATTTATAATGAAAGGAGTTGGGAAGAAGTTGTTAATAATAGATTACCTAAAGAAATAGGTAAAAGAAATTTCCATCCAAGATTTAATAATTGGTCCATTCTCAGTCTAGGTAAAGTCCACCTTGTTGTGATAGGAATGAACAAGAACAAAAAAGTTTTCGCTAATGTAATGAAAATACCAATTGTTGTTCCAAAGACTCCATACGCTTTATTTATTTCCAAAAACTCAGGAATCAATATGTATGGAATAGAGAGATTCCAACCACCCAAGTAAAGAACTGTTACAAATAGTGAAGAGACTAGTAGATTTAAATAGGAAGCAACATAAAATAAACCAAATTTGATACCCGAATATTCGGTTTGATAACCTGCTACTAATTCTTCTTCTGCTTCTGGTAAATCAAAAGGCAATCTCTCGCATTCGGCTAGAGAAGAAATTATAAAAACAATAAACCCTATAGGTTGCCGCCACAAATTCCATCCCCAAAAACCATATTTTGACTGCGCCTCAACTATATCAACTGTACTTGAACTGTTAGATAATCATAGTCGATGATAAGATCACTCTTATCATCGCTATTCCAGAACCGTACATGAGATTTTCACCTCATACGGCTCCTCGAGAGCCATAAATAAATCTAGGGACTGATTAGATATTCTTTATTTAATCTTGATATACTTGTAGGATAGATAAAGTTAAAATCAATCGAAAGTTCCTGAATTAGACTAATGGAATTCTGTCTGCTATACTATAAAAAAAGTGCTTCGGAATTGATCTTATCCCTTACTTTAAGTTTAAGAATTTCAATTTTTTTATTGAGTAATAACTTAGATCCTTCAAAAAAAATACTCTTTATTACCAATATCAATAAATAGTTCACTTTTTTTTTCGATTCCGAAAAAAAAAGAATTAAACATTCATTATTTATGACATGACAAAAATTTCATTTCCATTAATATGGATATCAGATAAAAAATATTTTTTTTGCAATTCCATACTTTCTTTTCGTTCCTTTACTTTACTTTTATATTAAACCTAAATAAAAGAAAGAAAGGGTAAAGGATTACTTCGTTACTGATAGTTATTCATATAATCGGTGGATAGGATCATACTCTGGATCGGAATTTCATTTTTGGGAGTACTACTTGATCGTTTCTACAAATTTAAAGCCCTAATTAGTATTTCTTTTATGTATAAAAGTCTCTTCGAATAACTTACATAATCTCTATTACGAATCCTTTGTGTACTTTTGTGTTCCTAATCATCCACTCATTTTTTCTCAATCTCTATGGTAATTCATGTATGGGAATACATACAAAAGATAGTAAAAGCTCCATAGAGTTGTTCTTTTCAACCCGCTTCAAGACATGATGACTTATTAACCAATCTTGGGGTAAAGAGTCTTGACTGCTTATGTTTATTTTCGTTTAACCCTTGTACATAGGAAATGAGATTCAATTTTTTTACTGCGAATTTCGAAGCTGTTTTCTTTCACTCATCTAACTATCTAGTTTAGTTTAGCAATCCGGGCTAGTGAATAAAAAAAGAAAGAAAGATATATCTATTTAATACGTTTAATTTTTATTCTTAGAAACCTAAAAAGAAATGGAGGAAGACTTATGTCTCAACGAATCACACGTAGAGATGTTGATAACACACATAGAGTTAATGGTATTTCATAACTAATTGATTGAGCAGCAGCCCGTAGACCACCTAAAAAGGAATATTTATTATTTGATCCATATCCTGACATAAGAAGTCCAATTGGAGCAATACTTGAAACGGCAATCCATAAAAAAACACCAATACTGAGATCGGCTAGAATAAGGCGATAGCCAAAAGGAATTACTGAATAACTTAGTAGAATTGATATGACTGCTATAGAGGGTCCGATACTAAATAAACGTGTATCCCCCCTAGATGGAAGAAGGTTCTCTTTCAAAAGTAATTTTATCCCGTCTGCTAGAGCTTGAAGAATTCCCAAAGGGCCGGCGTATTCAGGTCCAATACGTTGTTGTATACCTGCGGATATTTCTCTTTCTAACCACACAATTACTAGTACACCTGTTGTGATTCCCAATATGAGAATCAAAATAGGGACAAGCATCCATATAGTTTCATAAACCTCTTTTAAGGATTCTAATCTGGAAAAAGACTTGATAGCTTGTACTTCTGTTGTATCAATTATCATTTCAACGATCAACTTCTCCCATAATAATATCTATGCTACCTAGTATCGTCATAATATCAGCCAATTTCATTTTTTTAACTAACTGAGGAAGAATTTGCAAATTGATAAAACCCGGGGAACGAATTTTCCATCTCCAAGGAAAAACACTCTGGTCTCCTATCAAAAATATTCCCAATTCCCCCTTTGGGGCTTCGACTCTTACATAAAGTTCTTGTTTCGACAATTCAAAAGCAGGGGATGGCTTTTTACTAATGAATCGATATTCAAAATCATTCCATTCAGGATATTTTATTCTATTAAAGCGTCGGATTTCTAAATTCTCATAGGGACCCCCTGGAATTCCTTCTAGAGCCTGTTGAATAATTTTGATGGATTCTGCCATTTCACCGATTCGTATTAAATAACGAGCTAATGAATCTCCTTCTTTTTGCCATTGGACTTCCCAATCAAATTCGTCGTAACACTCATAATGATCAACTTTACGAAGATCCCATTGTATTCCGGAAGCTCGTAGCATTGGTCCCGATAAACCCCAATTTATTGCCTCTTCTCCACCAATAATGCCCACTCCTTCAACTCGTTCTAAAAAAATAGGATTTCGTGTAATAAGTTTTTGGTATTCAGCAATCCCTGTTAAAAAATAATCACAAAAATCTAAACATTTATCTATCCATCCATAAGGTAGGTCGGCAGCTACTCCGCCGATACGAAAATAATTATGCATCATTCTCATACCGGTGGCAGCTTCGAATAAATCATATACCAATTCTCTTTCTCTGAAAATATAGAAGAAGGGGGTCTGCGCGCCAATATCTGCCATAAAAGGGCCGAGCCATAACAAATGAGAAGCTATACGACTTAACTCCAGCATAATCACTCTGATATAGCTAGCCCTCTTAGGTACTTGAATATTTCCCAATTGTTCTGGCCCATTTACCGTTATTGCTTCGGTGAACATAGTGGCTAAATAATCCCAACGTGTTACATAAGGCAGATATTGTATAATTGTTCGGTTTTCCGCAATTTTTTCCATCCCTCTGTGTAAATAACCCAATATTGGTTCACAGTCAATAACATCTTCACCGTCTAAAGTAAGGATAAGTCGGAGAACGCCATGCATGGATGGATGGTGAGGACCCATATTGACTATCATGAGGTCTTTTCTTGTAGTTGGTACAGCCATAGGTTTTCCCCGATTCATTATTCAGTTTTCCATGAATTGCTGAAAACAAAAAGAAGTTCATCAAAATTCAAGATCTAATAAATCAAATAATTCAAAACGACTCTTCAAATTAACGTGTTTTTATTTTAGCTTTCGAATGTTCAATTGACTGATTAATTCTTTATAGCGTACTCCATCTTTTTTTAACAAATAAGCCAGTAGTCGTTGCCGTTTTCCTAGAATTTTTCGTAGACCTCTCTGAGATGAATAGTCTTTTTTGTGCAATTCCAAATGTGAAGTAAGTCTTCCTATCTTATTGCTAAAACGGAATACTTGAAATTCAACGGACCCCCTGTTTTCTTCTTTTTCTTCATGCGAAATAACAGATATGAATGATTTTTTTGTCATAAAATTTAAAACTTCTTTTTTTTTTTACCAAATATGGAATTTTGCCGATCAGTAATAATAATGCCAGCTATTTTTATCTGGTACACATAATAATCAGAATTTTCTTTATTCATTTTGATAAAATGAATAAAGAAAATTCTGTTGATTCATTTCTGGATCTAATTGATACGTTATCGAATTAGTATCATGTATCGAAATTGGACGCTAAGACAAGGCGCGTGCGCATCTATTTATCTACTAGACGATAAGGAATATATAAGATAAATGTATCATAAATGAGTTTTTAATCGTGGATACATACGTATTCTTAACATACTAAAACGACTGCCGTTATTAGTATGGATACAATAACGATTCATACAAGCTAAATCTTCTAATCGATAATTCGGCCAAAGAAAGGATTTGAATTTGATAAGTTTCTTTTTATCTCGATCAAGATCTTTGCTTTTATCAAAAAATTGACTACCGTTTTTTACCCTATTCCCATTGTAAAATACTGGGTTTTTATCCACAACTTTATTATTCCTTGGGTTGAAACAAGTTAGAATTCTCAATTCTCGACGACGTCTAGGTAATAAAATATTTTCAAGAATAAGCAAATCAGAATTGTTTTTGTCTATGTATCTGTATATTTTTTGATTAATTTTGTGTCTACTCCTATGAGCCCGTGAAATACCTATCATTTGATACATAAGAAAATTCCCATTATTTATAGACATAGACGCTGGATATCCTTCAATAATTAATATTCCTTTTTGTAAAAATTTTGATAAAGATGTAGGAGGCTCCTCCTCCGGCAACGGAGGAAGAGCAGGGGTACCTCCACCCGTCTGCCTTCTCATATTAGCATTACGCCAAGTTCTATAAAACGTATACCCATCTCCGGTATACATACGAGTACGAAGCTTAAGTGAAGGATACGAATGTCTAGGAGGCTTATACGACGGCAATTCAATATCTTTTTCTTCAGCTTTTTCTTCAGCTTTTTTTTTCAGCTTTTTTTTTCTATTTTTTTATATAATTCCCGAAGTTTTTTAGATGCTTCCTTAGATTTATTATCGAATTCCTGAAATTCATTATATAATTCCTGAAGTATTTTATATAATTCCTGAAATTTATTATATAATTCCTGAAATTTATCATATAATTCCCCTTTATGTAATTCCCAAAGTTTTTTATGTAATTCCCAAAGTTTTTTATATGATTCCCAAAGTTTTATATATAATCCCTTTTTATATAATTCCTGATGTTTTTTATATGATTCCCGAAGTTTATTTTTGCGTAATTTCTTAATATTATACTTTTTACGAAATGGATACGCTCTTTGACGTGCTCGCTCAAATAAGTAGCGTATTCGCGCAAATACTTGGCGCGCTCGCTCATCAAATCTTATCTTTTTACATGATTGCTTAATATTATTAAAAGACCCTTTTTTTTCTGTAGGACCAACTTCATCATAACTATCAAATTTATTAACAACTTGATAAGGGTCTCGATCAAAAGGCCTATATCCGTCGTGCCAAGGTTTTAGGCGGAAAGGAGAGACTGCCATTATCTGGAAACCGTCTTCTGACCAGTATTCAGGAAGTTTTTCGGTTGAGAATGGAATACCGTTATAGGTACATTTTATATATACTTCGTTCTTCCACTCTTTGAAATCTTGCGACCACTCAGGCCGTTGCAATAATAACATACGGCCAATATTTTTCGCTACTATCAATAAAGGGAATATAATATATTTTCTAAGAATTGCCTGGGCGCCTAGAAGCGCAGCCCTTAGTGGTTGACCGTACGTATACTCCTCCTCCCAGGCTCTTTCGGCCTCCATTATTTGTTCGTCTATTTTTTCCCTTTCGGTCGGTTCGTTTTCCAATTCTTCTATAGTAAGAAGGACATCTTCGAAAGAAGAGTAATAAACCAAACGTTCAAATTCTGAGATTTTTCCCGTATACTCTAGAAAAATTCCTCTAATAAACTCGCAATACTTAAGAAAAGTATAAAACAAAGAATCTATTCTGTTTGTAAAAAATCTGGAATGTGGTTTTTCTAGATATATTGACCAAACACTCGTTTTACATTTTTGAACACGCATGGAACCTTTGATCAATTCTCGACGAAATTGTGATCTTGGTACATAACGTTTGAAATGTAATTTTTTGGATTCTTTTTCATCTGTGTCACTCTCCCCTCCAGAAAGCAAAACAGTTGCACGCCTGCATGGCAGTCCGGCAATATCAGCCTCCACTAACACCGCATCTTTTTCTTGTTTCCGTAATTGTTGTATATTTTTTAGTAGACTGGATGGCCAGAAAAGAGTTTTTTTCTCGATTTCTTTTATTTTTCCCTCCCTTTCAATAAAATTTTGATGAAACCCTTTACTTTGAGCCAAGGAATCGTTTATAAAAGACATGAAATACCTAAATTCTGCTATAATTATCGCGTCGGGTCTACATTTTTCTAGGTACCTTTCATTATTTTTTATAAGTTGAGCTTCGGGTGGAAGAAAGAAGAGGTCAGTTAATCTTTTGAAGGGTGTGGGTGCAGGTGGCTTTTTGGGGTGTCCCCGAGAGGATCCCCTTAAGAGGGGATCAGATGTTTTTTGGAAATATTGTATTTTATCTTTTTTTTTATCGGCTAATCGAGTTTTTTGTTCCAATACATTTATCTCTTTAAGCCCTTTTCTGTCTAAAACTGCAATTTCTTTAGAAAATTCAGTGCTTAAGCTGTTCTTTTTTTGTTCATTGGTACGAATCCCATAATTGTACAGTTCATCAGATGATAATTTTTCTGTTGTAGACAAAGAAGTCTTTTTTTGTATCATTCCCGAGAAAGCGGCTAAACTAGGTGGATGTGAAAAAGAAATTCTTTTTTTTCCATCATTTTGATCAGAAGTTGGGATTTTTTTATAGAATGCTTCTTTAAAAACTTTAAAAAGGGGAGGAGAAGGCTCTTCCTTGGTAAATTCCCCTTCTTTCGCTAGGCCTATTCTATAAAAATATTCTTCAGCTTTTTTTCGATCTATTTCCACTTCGGCTTCTTTCGGTTTATAAGTCAAAATAGGTAACGGCATTTTGTTAAAAATGAGTAGACATGTAAAAAATACGAGAATACCACCGATTAGACCAAAAGAATTTCTCAAATCGAAGATCAAATTCTGATAAAATCGAAACACATAGAAAAGGTACTTTTTAGGTCTAAAAGGCTTAGCCGATCTAACCAAATAATTTTGCTGTATCCATACTAATACGAATCTAACCGATTTCATGAATAAAATGTGACCAATTAACCAACCAACAAAACTACTTGTTAAAAATAATATCTTGTTGTTGTATCGAAACATATAAACGTTGAGTAATCTGAAAAACATTGTACTTGGGAAAAAAAAGAAATGGCTCAATAATTGAAAAAAGAGATTATTCAGGAATATACATTGAATGCTGAGATTACGCGTACGCATTGAATTTTTGCGAGTAGATTTTTCATCAACAAAAAAGTCTTCGTAACTGTACCACATGTAATGAAGGTAAAGATAAGGTACAGTTATGAAAGTTATTGTACGAGGCCTACTCAATACTAGACGCGGAGGCCTATAATAGATCGATATGAACATCAGGAGCTGTCCTATCATAAAACCAGTTGATGCGGCTACCTCCTTCTCGATTGCTTCTTCTTCTCCTTCTTCTATAACCTGAAAATGAGCTTGGAGAAGTAAGAGATAAGAAGGGCCTATGGATAATGTGGTCAGAAATCCATAATAGAGTCCGACCACAACGACCGAATTCATTAGCTTCATAGCTAGAGATGCGGAATTGCCTAGTAGAAAAGACGGATAAATCATATAAAACTCCTTTTTTTTTGTTTCAAATTTTTTGATTCCTACTATAGTAGAATCGTTTTACTTTGTTTACTATAAGATGCATCATCGTTCCAATTTGTTATAAGATTTTTTTGGGTTAGACCGACTTCTATTGTTCGTATTTCGATTGTTCGTATTCGACGAAGATTTTTTTTATTTTTTTTTTCTATAAACAAAGTTGAATTCCCGGAATAAAGAGATTTTGCTATTGAAAAAGCTTTTAACGCTGCCCAATATCCCTTTTTTTTCCAAAAATTTTTACGAATATGCTTTTTGGAAATAGAAGTACGTTTTTTTGGAACTGCCATTTAAAATGGATTACTCATTGTTGTAGTTGGATGTGAAAAACATCTATTGGTCAAACGAATCTTTGTTTACTATATAATTAATTATCCATGTATTTTTTAGATTCTATACCATACAGGGCCTTTTAGTCAAATTTTTCATTATAGAAAAGCATAATCTAACTAAAAATATATGAAATATATATATATATATATATATTAAATAATTAATTATCCATGTATTTTTTAGATTCTATACCATACAGGGCCTTTTAGTCAAATTTTTCATTATAGAAAAGCATAATCTAACTAAAAATATATGAAATATATATATATATATATATATTAAATAATTCCCTAAAATATTCAATTAGGAGAAACAAAATTTTCTATGGAGTATAATATTTATTTATAATTTAAAATACTTCGTGC